CTTTTTTCGTCTAACTGACAAAGTGGATTTCTTTTTCTGCTGTTTCAAAAAACTCCATTCTATATTTTTTCTGATGATGCTTTTGAAAAATGCACGTCATTGATTGATTCAGAACACCTTTTCCTTGATCTTGATAGTATCCATGGGTACTTTCTAAATTAGAACAAAAGGAGAATCACTCAATTTCCTGGATTATATATATATATACTATATTTCTGTAGATTCGATAGCGTACAAATCCTTTCTATACTCTTACCTTATTTTTTTACTATCTCATAAAATTGAACTTTTTGATAAGTTCATCGAATAAGTTTTTTTTATGTTTGTCCACTATTTTATTCTACGTAATAAATCGAAAAAAAGTCTACGTAATAAATCGAAAAAAAGTTCTGATACATCTGGAAAACCGAAACCAAGACTAGGACTAGGGATTTTTGGCGAACAGGATCACAAATCATTACTCTTTCGACACAAGAAAAGGAATTTGCTACACCCCTTTCTTGTGTCAAAGACTAGGAAGACAAATAATGCCTCCTAGAATTTTTTGTTCCCCGCATTTATAATTCTTTTTATTATCCGCTTACTATAGAATAAAATTAATACATTTTATGACATTGAAATCTGGTAATAGTAACATAGTTGTACCAATTCAATTTGGTTAAAAAAACAAAGAAAGAGGTGGTAAAGTCATAAAGTCAAATCAAATAAAATAGTCTTCTTCAAACAAAAAACTACCTATTCTGACTAGGAATGCGGTCCAGGGGATTCCCCGAAGCTCGTAGAAAAAGAGCAAGAAAATAAAAGGTTTTTCAGAATTGATTTTTTTTGATCATACATAATTGACAACAAAAATGTTGTTCTTTTTACGAACCTGATGTGGATACATCAATGAGGTTAGAAATTCATTTCGGCCAATTGAACCTTCTCGAACTGTTTCTTTTTAAGAACCAAAAATATTTGTGCCAAAATAACAGATGCCAAGAAGAACAAAAGACCTTGGACACGTAATGGATCTTGAAGTACTATTTCTGCATCTCCCTGACCAAATCCACCCACATTAGGATTACTCGTTAAGGGTTGATCGAATTTAATGGATTCACCCTCTGAAACAAGAAGTTCTGGTCCTGGAGGGATAATATCAACCACTTGACGTCCATCCGATGGATCTGTTATGGTTATTTCATATCCCCCTTTTTCTTTTCGTATGATTTTACTTAATATGCCCGCTCCTGTAGCATTATAAACTGTATTGTTACTCTTGCTTCCGTCGGGATAAATCTGACCCCTTCCCCTATTTCCGCCTACGTATATAGGATATTTTAAGAAGTGAACATCTTTCTTAGTAGCGGGGTCGGGGGAAAGAACAGGAAAGGTGATTTCACTATATTTCTGACCAGGGACAGGTCCTATCACAAGAATATTTTTTTTATTAGGGCGATAGCTCTGAAAAGACAAATTGCCTATCTTTTCTTTCATCTCAGGAGAAATACGATCGGAAGGAGCTAATTCAAAACCCTCCGGTAAAATAAGAACAGCCCCCACATTCAAACCCCCTTTCTTACCATTAGCAAGAACTTGTTTCACTTGCTTATCGTAAGGAATTCGAACAACTGCTTCAAATACAGTATCAGGAAGTACCGCCTGTGGAACCTCAATATCCACGGGCTTGTTAGCTAAATGACAGTTGGCACATACAATACGCCCAGTCGCTTCTCGTGGATTTTCATAACCCTGCTGCGCAAAAACGGGATATGCACTTGAAATAGATGTCCGAGTTATTATATATATCATGAGCGATACGGAAATACATCGAGTAATCTGTTCCTTTATCCAAGAAAAAGTATTTCTAGTTTGCATGGTCTAATCATTGATCCGAAAATTTCTACAATAAATTGGGTAGGTCACTAGTATAGTTCCCTATCCACGATTTTGCTATTTACTGGAATCATTTTACTGGCATACGATAGGATGAAAATCCCCCGGCTAGAAAGTTTTTAATCCTTATGTAGAATTACAAAGACAAAGTCAGAAACGTTCTGATTGGATTAGATTAATATCCATCGATGGATCATTTATCAATCATTCATTGAATGATAAATAACTACAAGTGACGGAGATACACGATTTAAATAACGGAAAATCCAATATTTAAAAATAGTATCGAGAATAACTGGAAAAGTGGAAACAAGACCAGATATAATTTGATCATTATGAACAAATCCAAAATCTTTATAGACAGAACCAATCATTAGTTCCCAACCGTGTGGTGAATGAAATCCGATACATAAATCGGTTAACAAAAGAATCGAAAAAGCTTTTACTGTATCACTTAAGTTATATAGGAATTCCTGAGCCCAAGAGTTAAGAATAACAAGTTCTGCATTACCTAAAATAGAATAACCGCTTAGAATAACAAAACAGATTATATTTGTCGAGAAGTGCAAAATCGTATGGATACGATCCTCATTGTGTATCTTGATTAATTGTATCGTTTTTTTGTAGATTCCTATAGGAAGCTTTTGTAGATGTGTGTCCGAGTATTCCTTGACCATTTCATCCAAAAAGAGGATTTCCTCTAATTCTATGAACTTTTCTAGAATACTTTTTTCTTCAATATCATTCAAAAAAATTTCGGATTGACCCGTATTCCACCAATTAGTAATCCAAGATTCCATACTTTTAGTAAATGAGAGAGAAATCCACCAGGGCAAAAACACTATAGATGCAAGATACAAAAGAGGAGTGAATGCTTTTTTTTTTGCCATTTTTCACCTGTGAATTTTTAATTAACCCACGTCATTTGTCGATTCTATGTGATCGAATGTTTCTTTCAAACATGAGTTCGAGATAAGGTATCAAACCTACGAATCTATTTTATTTTTGATTTTGTTTGAATCTAGAAATAGAAATAGACTAAGACTCTACTTGGAATTCGCATGAAGCAATAATCAAAAATATTGTTTCCAGATATCTCAATTCATCAAATTATAAACAAGTGTCTCCTTTTGATAAATCTCCGAAAGAAGTACTTTAAGGAATCAATATTATTGATATTTTTGAAAGGAAAGAGCTCCTCTTCTATCAAAATCTCTAATATTTCGAAAAAATCACAACGATTCCCTATAGCCAAGAATAATTGAGAGAAAGATATTGTGATGATCAAAAAAATGAGTGTAAAAACAAGACCAAAACGGGTCGGTTTTCATTATTAAGAAAACCCATTATTGATTAGTAAAGAACACAAATGAAAGGATAAATAAAGGGTCGATTGGCAAAAAGGAAATAATTTACAAGATATGATTTATCTGCATCTAAAGTACCACTTCCAACAAATATTTAACTAAAAAAAGTTTTGTTTTATGGTTGTTCCATATACGTCGCCTTTGATTAGATTGAATGTTCTCACGAAACTTCAGTTAAATGATCTTATAAATAAATATAGGCTTCTTGCATTTTTTCCCTCCTGTTGAGAAAATTCGTTTTTTAGCCTAGTTCCTTTTCTCAAAAGACTTCAATTGGTACGCGCAAGAAATAGGCCAATTCCGCGGCTTTTTGTTCAATTTCTCGTGGAGTCAAATTCTCATCAGTACGGGTCAATGGAATAGCCCCCCGACCTCTGATGTCCATATAAAGGACACGACGAGCATAAATACCCTCTTTAACTTCTATTCTAACGGATTGAATATCTTTTATAAGGAATCGGAGGAATATGCGACGATTTTTTCCAGGAAATCCCCAACGAAAAATATACACTATTCCTTCCTTTCTATCGAATCGATCATAACCACTACCTACATTCCAGGAAATTGTGCACCACAAATAGGAACTGATAAAGAGACCCGCGATCCCGTAGAAAGACATCACGATCCCTTGTGGAAAAAAAAGGATTTGCTGAGACGGAATAAAAGATATCAAATTTCTACCAAGATAACTGGAAGTTCCAACCAATAAGAATCCTAATGAACCTAAAAAAACGATAAGGGCCCAGCAAAAATTACTTAGTTTTCGAGACCCCGTTATAAGTTCTATCCATATATGTTCTGATCGCCAACTCATACTTGATCCGATTGCATTTTATTGGAATTGAGAGAATACCCCCAATGGTTTTGACTTGACTTTTTTTGTTTCCGAAGGAACTCTCATCACCTAGCGCTAGTTTGATGCGAACTAGCACTAGTTTGATGGGCAACCTTTAGGAGTAATTTATCAAATTGGTTAGATCTAAAATAATAACATACCCTTCATATCATCCGAATATACATATTGATATACATATAGATCCACGAACTGTGCATATTAGGCTAGGCATAGGCATCCAGTGATCCTGATCTATTTGAAATTAGCTAGAATTCATTTACCCATAGATCATTTTCTGCAGGCATAAGAGCTTTTTCCTTTATGTTTGGCGGAAATCACATGTTATACCATATTTCCCGAAATAAATCTCTGTCTTATGCTACAAGTCTAAGTTTCAAAAAAAAAACGGATGAGGTTTGGTCTTCCCAGATCTAAACAATCTTATTTTTTTGAACATGAAGAAATAAAGAAGCCATTGCAAGTGCCGGAAATACTAGGCCTACTAAAGGCACAAAAATAGAGGGAAAATTGAAAGTTATCATAAAATGGGGTACCTCGGCTTACTATTTGTACCTGTTATTATTTTTTTTAATATCATATTTATACTAATTATAATTTATAATTAAGGATTGTAATTATTCTGAATTCATAGTTATTATTAATTAATTCTATTTGAAAATTCTTATTATTAGAAAGAAAAGTATCTATATATCTAAGTGAGTATATAGAATAAGTCCAAGGAATGTATAACTAAATAAATGGACTTATTCATCTATCTACATGAAAGATACGTATGATAATCAACTTTCTTATTTTTCTTCATTTCTTTGTGTTTTGTTCTTGTTTTCTTTCCTTCGATTCCGATAAGCTAACTACTTGTTTGCTACAAATAAAATAATTAACCTTGGTGCACTCTACTTGATTGAATTGGAATTCAAAGGAAAGAAGGCGTGGAGCTTAAATAACTCACTCAGAACGCTTTTTAACAGATTACGTGGTACGATTAGGTCGAATAAGCCCTTCTGGAATAAATATTCAGCCGCTTGTGAACCTTCGGGTACTGTTTTATTCAAGGTTTGTTCAATTACTCTTTTACCCGCAAATGCAATATAGGAATTTGGTTCGGCAATAATGATATCTCCCAACATACCAAAACTAGCCGTTACCCCACCAGTAGTAGGAGATGTAAGGATTGATACATATAATAACTTTTTATTTAATTGATAATCATATAAGGCAGACGATATTTTAGCCATTTGCATCAAGCTCAAACTTCCTTCTTGCATGCGCGCCCCCCCCGAAGCGCACACTATAATAAGAGGTAGAAATTGACTGGTAGCGTACTCAATCAAACGGGTTATTTTCTCCCCGACTACGGATCCCATACTACCCCCCATAAACTGAAAATCCATAACCCCAATAGCTACGGGAATACCATTTAGTTGACCTACGCCTGTTTGAACAGCCTCAGTTAATCCTGTCTTTCTTTGATAAGAATCAATACGATCTTTATAAGGCTCCTCCTCTGAATGAAATCCAATGGGATCCAGAGAGACCATGTCTTCATCCATAGGATCCCAAGTACCGGGGTCAATCGAAACTTCGATTCTTTCTGAACTACTCATTTTCAAATGATATCCACATTGTTCACAAATATTCATTTTGGATTTCAAAAATTTCTTATAATTTAATCCATAACAATTTTCGCATTGAACCCACAAATGCCTGTATTTTTGAGTTGCATCGAGATCATTAGACCTTTCTCTTAGAGTTAAATCACTACTCTTCGCGCGGGGTCGTATACTGGACCTCCCGGTTTCAGTACTAGTTCTACGTTTATCAAAAAGGCACCTGGAGATGTAACTGTCACTACTATCACTTACAACGGGCGTATCACTCCAGATTTGAGACTGGAGATAACCATCAATGCAACTAGTAATCTGATTATTCCAACTAGATTGAGTATCATACATGTAACGATTGTCTAAGGAATCTTCACTCGTAGATCCATTATTCATATAACTAGAATTGCGATAACTAGAAAAAGAACTTTCTAATTCACTAAGAAAGGAATGGTCGTTGTCAATCTCAAAAATATGATTTTCAATATTAAAATAGATAGAATAACTGTCTCCATTACTATCCCTAACTAAAAAAGTATCATCAGAGATAAAATTCCGAATGTCTTTGACGCCAAATAAATGATCGACATTACTATAACTAGAATTGTCACGACCCCTCCAACTAGGAATGTTTTTAGCCCTACCTTTTAGATTCGGATCTTCACTTTCACAAGTATTTTCAATAGGACCAAGATTGTCCCTTGATTTCTTTATCCCATACCTGCGTTCTAACTCCTTCTTAAACACCATCGAATTAAACCACCATCTTTCCATAGAGTTTTCTTGCCCCCTATTTGCATAAAAATACAATAGATGAATAGTCATTCGATCCACAATTCTTTATTTTTATTTGAATATCTTATTTCTTATCAGACTAAACATAGAAAGTCAATCACTACTATACTAATAGGAAGTGTGAAAAAGGATTCTCTTTTGTTTTGTGGGAATCCAGGGGTAAGACTTCACTATATATGAATATGATGGAATTCCATTTCATTCTAAATGAAATATAATGATAAAAAGTGGTTTTTCCTATGTCTTCACATCGAACAAAAAAAGAAATATTTGTTCTCGCCTAGAAATAATTTTTTCGTAAAATCTCATCTAATAACTAACTACTAACAAGTAATAAATTAAGGTTCTGTTCCAACACAGAACGAAAAAGACAATATACAGGATGGGTCGAAATATTCGTGATACTTCGAGAAACTACAGGATATATAAAGAATATACCAATCCCAAGGCTCCATAGGTTTAATTGTGGATCCAAGACAACAATAGAAACATTTGAGTCTTAGATTTATATTTTAAATCTTCTATATTTAGAGATATTCGATATCTAGAGATATATCTATTTATACAAAATACATTTTGTATTCGGCTCAATCCTTTTAATAAAAGATTGAGCCGAGTTTAATTGCAATTCAATTAAGAGAACGGAAAGTAATTACTTGTCATCTTCCTTCTTTTCCTCATCCAAAGTATCCATTGCTTCAAACTCAAATTTGATCTCTTTCCATACCTCACAAGCGGCAGCTAGTTCAGGACTCCATTTGCTAGCCTCACGGATAATTGCATTACCCTCAGCAGCAAGATCACGTCCTTCATTACGAGCTTGTACACATGCTTCTAGAGCTACTCGGTTAGCTACGGCACCTGGCGCATTACCCCAAGGGTGTCCTAAAGTTCCTCCACCAAACTGTAATACGGAATCATCCCCAAAGATCTCGGTCAGAGCAGGCATATGCCAAACGTGAATACCCCCTGAAGCCACGGGAATAACACCTGGTAGAGAGACCCA